GATACGGAAATGAATCGAGTAATCTGTTCCTTTGTCCAAGAAAAGGTATTTCTAGTTTGCATGGTCCAATCATTGAGCCCAAAATTTCTACAATAAATTAGGTAGGTTGCTAGTATAGTTCCCTATCCACGATTCTGCTATGTACGGAAATAAGTTTACTCGAATATAAGAGAAATCCTCTGGAGAAATAGAAAGAGTAAGTACTTTTTTGAACGTTTTCTTTATTACTTCTTTATGTACTAAAGTAACAAACATTATAATTGGATTAATAATTAATATCAGTGGATCATTTTTCAGTCATTCATTGAATGATAAATCACTACAAGTGATGGAGATACACGATTTAAATAATGGAAGATCCAATATTTAAAAATTGTATCTAAAATGACTGGAAAAGTGGAAACAAGACCAGATATAATTTGATCGTTATGAGCAAATCCAAAATCTTTGTAGATAGAGCCAAGCATTAGTTCCCAACCATGGGGCGAATGGAATCCAATACACAAATCCGTTAATAAAAGAATACAAAAAGCTTTTATCGTGTCGCTTACGTTATATAAGAATTCCTGAACCCAAGAGTTAAGAATAACAAGTTCTTCATTACCCAGAATTGAATAACCGCTTAGAATAATGAAACAGATTATATTTGTCGAGAAGTGTAAAATCATATGGATACGATCTTCATTGTGCATCTTGATCAATTGGATTGTTTCTTTGTGTATTCCTATACTAAGCTTTTGTAGATGTGGCTCCGGATATTCCTTTATCATTTCGTTCAATAGGAAGAGTTCCTCGAATTCTATGAATTGTTCTAGAATACTATTTTCTTGAATGATATTCAAGAAAGTTTCGGATTGCCTAGTATTCCACCAATTAGTAACCCAAGATTCTAGACTTTTATGAAATAAAAGAGAGATACACCCAGGCAAAAATACTATAGATGCAAGATATAGAAGGGGAATGAATGCTTTCTTTTTTTTCATTTTTTTTCATCTGTGAATTCTTAATGAACCCACCTCGTTTGTAAACTCTATGCGATCCAATATTTCTATCAAGCAATGAGTTCTATTACAAGGTATCTTTCCTATGAATCTATTCACTGTTTTTTATTTGTGATGTATTGGTTATGGTTAGTCCTTGAATCTATAAAGAATATCCAAATAGACTAAGAGTCCGCCTCAAATTCGAATGAAGAAATAATAAAAAATATTATTTTGTTTACTGATATCTCAATTGAGAAAATTCGCAGCAATTGTATTGTGTCCTTTCGATGAATGTCCCAAAGAGGCCCTTTCAAGTAATGCCGTATTTCGAGACGAGCTAACTCCCTTTTTTATCAAAATATCAAATGTTTCAAAAAATTGGACCTAATCCCGAAATAGAATATTTTGATATAGGAGATGCCTCTATTATTTTTTTATTTTTTACCTCCTGATGAGAAATAATTTTCAGTTCATTTCAAAATACTTCAATCGGTACACGCAAGAAATAGGCTAATTCCGCAGCTTTTTGTTCAATTTCTCGTGGAGTCAAATTCTCATCAGTACGAGTCAAGGGAATAGCTCCCTGGCCTCGGATGTCCATATAAAGGACACGCCGGGCATAAATACCCTCTTTAACTTCTATTCTGATGGACTGAACATCTTTCATAAGGAATCGAAGGAAGATGCGACGATTTTTTCCAGGAAATCCCCAACGAAAAATACACACAATTCCTTCCTTTCTATCGAATCGATCATAACCACTACCTACATTCCAGGAGATTGTGCACCACAAATAGGAACTAATAAAGAGACCTGCGATGCCATAGAAAGACATGACGAGCCCTTGTGGAAAAAAAATGATTTGCTGAGACGGAAATAAAGATATCAAATTCCTACCAAGATAACTGGACGTCCCAACCAACAAGAATCCTAATGAACCTAAAAAAAGGATAAGGGCCCAGCAGAAATTACTTGTTTTTCGAGACCCCGTTATAAGTTCTATCCATATATGTTCTGATCGCCAACTCATACTAGATCCGGTTGCATTTTATTGAAATTGAGAGAATAACCCCCCAAAAATTTGACTTTACTCTTTTTCCGAAGTAACTCTCATCAACTAGCACTATTCTGATGGGAACTTTTGGGCATATCATCGAATTGGCTAGATGTAAAATACTAGTATCCCCTTTATATGATCTCCTAGAGATAGTGACATGCATTTCATTGACTTTCCATTTCAGAGATCTGCGGATCCTGATCTATTTTTAAATAGCTCTAATTATTTTTATTTTAAACATATAACATATTTCCACATGCATAAGAGCTCTTTCATTTACATTTAATTCATGTTCGGAAGAAGGCACATCTTATACGATATTCTACTAAATGGATATCCATTTTATGATCCATGTCTAATCTAAGTCTTGAAAAAAATGGCTGCGATTGGGTCGCATCGGGTTTAAAAAATCTTGTTTCTTTGAACATGAAGAGATAAAGAAGCCATTGCAATTGCCGGAAATACTAGGCCCACTAACGGCACAAAAATAGATGGTAAGTTGAGAGTTGTCATAGAATGGGTACCTCGGTTTAATATTTGTACCTGTTATTCTTAATATTATATATTTTGAAATCTATTTTTAAATTCGTTATTAATTTTAAGTCGTATATAATTATACTATAAATGAGTATATAATAAGTGCAAGGAATGTAGAACTAAACAAATGTACTTATTAATTTAATTTTTCTACATGGAATATATGTCTGATAAACTAACAGCTTGTTCGCCACAAAAAAATAATTGACCTTAAAGGTCTACTTGATTCCATTTTTATTCGAAGGAAAGAAAGCGTGGAGCTGAAATAACTCATTCAGAACGCCTTTTAAAAGATTACGTGGTACGATTGTATCGAATAAGCCCTTATGGAATAAATATTCAGCCGCTTGTGAACCTTCAGGTACTGTCTTATTCAATGTTTGTTCAATTACCCGTTTACCCGCAAATGCAATGTAGGCATTGGGTTCAGCAATAATGATATCCCCCAACATACCAAAACTAGCCGTCACCCCACCAGTAGTAGGAGATGTAAGGATTGATATATAGAATAACTTTTTAGTTGATTGATAATCATATAAAGCCGAAGATATTTTAGCCATTTGCATCAAACTCAAACTTCCTTCTTGCATCCGTGCGCCTCCGGAAGCACATACTAGAATAAGAGGTAGAAATTTATTGGTAGCATACTCGACCAACCGGGTGATTTTCTCGCCTACTACGGATCCCATACTACCCCCCATAAACTGAAAATCCATAACCCCAATTGCTATAGGAATACCGTTTAGTTGACCTGTGCCTGTTTGAACAGCCTCAGTTAATCCTGTCTTTCTTTGATAAGAATCAATGCGCTCTTTATAAGGTTCCTCCTCCGAATGAAATTCAATGGGATCAAGAGAGACCATGTCTTCATCCAAAGGATCCCAAGTACCTGCATCAATCGAAAGCTCGATTCTATCTGAACTACTCATTTTCAAATGATATCCACATTGTTCACAAATATACATTTTTGGCTTAAAAAATTTCTTATAATTTAATCCATAACAATTTTCGCATTGAACCCACAAATGCCTGTATTTTTGAGTTACCTCGAGATCATTAGAACTTGTAGTTAAATCACTACCATTCGTGCTAGTTATTATACTGGCATTCTTGTTTTCACTACTAGTTCCACTTTCACCACAAATGTAACTAGAAATGTAACTGTCACTATCATTATCACTTAAAATGGAACTATCAATATGGATTTGAGAACGAAGATAACTGTCAATGCAACTATTAATATGATTACTCCAACTATATTTAGTATCATACATGTAATGATCACAGTGTGGATCCTCACCCTTAGATACATTATTCAGATAACTAGAATTCCAAGAACTATAAAAAGCACTTTCTACTGCATTCGGAAAAGAATGATAATTATCAATCTCAAACATAAGATTTTCAATATCAAAATATATGGAATAACTGTCCCCATTACTATCCTTAACTAAAAAAGTGTCATCAGCGATGAAATTACGAATGTCCCGAACGCCAAATAAATGATCAACATTATTGTAACTCGAACTGTTACTATCACTCCAAGGAGGAATGCTTTTATACGTATCCGTTAGAATTGGATCTTCACTTCCAGAGGTATTTTCAATAGGACCAAGACTTCCCATTGATTTACTTAGCCCACATCTGTATTCTAACTCCTCCTTAGCTAACATCGAATTGAACCGCCGTTTTTCCATAGAGCTTTCTTGCCCCCTATTTACATGTTACATGAAAATACAATAGATGAATAGTCATTCGACGAAAAATAATTTGAATATACCATTGCCTATCAGAATAAACATAGCGATCCAATCACGAGGATTATTAACTAATAACAGATGAGTAGTGAAAATAAAAAACGATTCCATTTTGTGGGAATCCAGGATATCACTTCAATATGATTGAATCGTTTTTTGTAATTCTTAATTAAAAACTTAATTCAAAATATAATGAGCAGTTTCTCCGATGTCGTGTCAAATTTGCATCAATTCTGAACTATTTTTTCCTAAAATTTAGCTCGAACTCTAATTAGCTCTACTCTACCTACTCTAAAAAGAAGTTTTTATTGTAACACGGAACGAAAAGGACAATATACAGGATGGGTAGAAGTAGTTGTGATACTTGGCTCAATCCATGATCCAAAACTACGGGATATAACAGAATACTCCAATCCTGATCCATAGGATTAATTGTGGATCCAACACAATAAAAGAACGATTTTAGTTGTTTAGTCTTAGATTTTTTAGTTCTGTATTTTTTGTATTAAAGATCTTGTATATCTAGCTAAGTATGTATCTATAAAATATATATAAATAAATGTATTCGGCTCAATCCTTTTAATAAAAGATTGGGCCGAGTTTAATTGCAATTCAATTAAGAGTAAGAGAACGAACGGTAATTACTGAATTACAAAGTATCCATTG